AGATAAAATGGCTGATAATAGGTTGTAAATTGTAAATTTATATATAGATTTTAATATCTTTTTATCAATTAATTTTATATTCAAAGTAATGATGTTAAATTGCAAATTTAAAGGTATTAAATTAATTAATTAAGATTTAATGATATTTTATTTTTAATTTTGAAGATTAATAGTTTATTTAATTAACTTAAAATCTTAGTTAATAAAAAAATATAAATCTAAAGAATAATCTAAAAAAATTTATAAATAAAATAATATTAAAATTATTATTTTTTTTATTTTGGAAAAATCATTTATTAAATAAATTAAAGTTAAATAATAAAAAATAAGTTATTTTTAAATAAAAATATAAATTTAAAATTGTTAATGTAATTAATATAATTAAAATAAAAATTATTTTATTATAAATTAATATTTTGATTAATATTCATTTTATTAGATATTCTTGTATAGGAGGTAAACCTATAATTGAAAAAATTAATATTAATATATTTAATTTAAATAAAAAACTAAAGTTAAAAAATTTTAGTTGGTTAATATAGTTAATGTTATATATTGATAGGATATAAATAATTATTGTATTTAAAATTGTATAAATTATAAAATAATTAATTCATAAAATTTCATTTATGATAATTGCAATTAATATTCATGAAGAATTATTAATAGATGATATAGCTAAAATTTTTCGAATAGAATTTTGATTTATTCCAAATAAATTATTTAATGAAATTATTATAATAGTAAATATAATTGTTTTATTTAAATTTAAATAGGAAATTATAATTATTGGAGAAATTTTTTGTCAAGTTATTAATAATAAACAAGATATTCAATTTAAACCTTCAATTATTGAAGGTAGTCATAAATGAAATGGTATAAGTCTTAATTTTATTAATAATGGAATAATAATTATTATATTAATTTGAATTATAAAAAATAAAGATTTATTAATTAAGAATATTAATAAAATAATAGAAGCAAAAGCTTGAATTAAAAAATATTTTATAGTAGATTCAATAGAATAAATTGATATTTTGAAGTTTAAAATTGGAATAAATGTAAAAAGATTTAATTCTAATCCTATTCATATAGATAATCAATTTGATGAGGAAATTGAGATAATAGTTCTAAATATTATTAAAGTAATAAAGATAATTTTTGTTAAATTTAAATTTATTAGAAAAATTTTATTTTATAATTGAATTTTGATTTCATTAAATTTTAATTAATTTATTTTTCTTAGTTATATTTTATTGTTTAATGCATTTAAGATTTTGATTCTTAAGGATTAGTTTAATTCTAAAAATATAAAAATTAATTAAATTTAATTAATTTAATTTTATTATTTAATTTAATTTTATTATTTAAGTTTAATTTATTTTTTATAATAATTTAATATTTATAAATAAATAAGTTAATTAGAAAAAAGATTTTAATCTATATTTGAAGTATGAATCCAAAAGCTTAAATTTAGCTTATTTTTCTTATATAATAATTAATTAAAATTAATTAATAAAAGTATTTTAATTTACATGATTTACTCTATCAAAGTAATCCTTTTTCAGGCATTTTATTTAATTTTATAATAAATAAAAGTTTATTGGTTTAAAATTTATAATTTAGAAAAAAATTTATTTATTAAAAAATTAATCCTAAAAAGTCATATTTTATAAAACCATATATTTTAAAATTGTTAAAAGAGGGGGGCTATGCCCACCTCTAAAAAAAAAAATGATAAAAGAAGATTAAAAGAATAAAAGAAAGAGAGAATAAAAGAAGTATATAAGAGATTTATAAATATATAATAGAATATACATCTATATACTTCTTATATATAGTATATATATATATAATACCTTATTAATCGGTATTACTTATATATATATATATATATATATATATATATATATATATATATATATATATATTATATATATATATATATATATATATATATATATAATATATACATATATAATATCATATGTATTAGTATTATTTATACATTTCTTATATATCTATATATAATATATATATATGTAAATATGATATAATGTTATTAACTCTTTAATAGATATAGTATATAGTATGTATTTATATATTTATATATAAAACCTTATATATTATTCAATTTTGATTAAATAAGGAAATTTAAATCAAAATTATTATTAAATATAAATTAATTAATATTTATTAATATAAGTATAATTAAATGGAATAGATCATTTAAATTTATTATTAATATTAAATTATTATTTTAATTTTATTGATATTTTAAGTTGATTAATTTATTAATATTATTAATGATTAATTTCATTTCTTTTAATATTTTATTTAGAAAATAATAGAAATAACTAATTTAGAAAAAAATTTATTTATTAAAAAATTAATCCTAAAAAGTCATATTTTATAAAACCATATATTTTAAAATTGTTAAAAGAGGGGGGCTATGCCCACCTCTAAAAAAAAAAATGATAAAAGAAGATTAAAAGAATAAAAGAAAGAGAGAATAAAAGAAGTATATAAGAGATTTATAAATATATAATAGAATATACATCTATATACTTCTTATATATAGTATATATATATATAATACCTTATTAATCGGTATTACTTATAATATATATATATATATAGATATATATATGTAAATCCTTATTTATTAGTATTATCTATATATTTATATCTATATATCTATATATAATATATACATATATAATATCATATGTATTAGTATTATTTATACATTTCTTATATATCTATATATAATATATATATATGTAAATATGATATAATGTTATTAACTCTTTAATAGATATAGTATATAGTATGTATTTATATATTTATATATAAAACCTTATATATTATTCAATTTTGATTAAATAAGGAAATTTAAATCAAAATTATTATTAAATATAAATTAATTAATATTTATTAATATAAGTATAATTAAATGGAATAGATCATTTAAATTTATTATTAATATTAAATTATTATTTTAATTTTATTGATAATAATTTATTTTATTATAAAATTTTATTTAATTAAAAAAATATATGAAAATTTTTATTTGTTAATTTATTCTTAAAGAATTTTAAAAAATCTCAGTATTTAATATTAAAAATTAATGAAATTTAGATTTAATTATTAATTTAAACATAAACTAAATATGTGCCAGCAGTTGCGGTTAAACATAATATGTAAATAAAATAGGTTAGTTATTAGTATTAAATAATAAAAATGATTTAATTTTTTTTATAAAGTGAAATTTAATTAAGAATTATAATTATAATTATTTTAATCTATTAAATTTTATTTAAAACTAGGATTAGATACCCTATTATAAAAATTTAAAAAATTTTGCTAAAAAATTAATAGTTAAGTTCTTTAAATTTAAAAAATTTGGCGGTATTTTAGTCTTATTAGAGGAACCTGTTTTTTAATTGATAATCCACGATTTATTTTACTTATTTTATTTTAATTCATATATCGCTGTCATGAATATATTTAAAAATTTATTTTCTTTAATTAATTTAATAATTTATGTTAAGTCAAGATGTGGTTTATAAATAAGAAAATAATGGGTTACAATAAATTTAATTTTTGGAATTTTATATGAAAATTTAAAATAAAACTGAATTTAATAGTAAATTTAATAATTTTATTAATATGAATATAGATCTAAAATATGTACATATTGCCCGTCATTCTTATTAAAAATAAGACAAGTCGTAACAAAGTAAGTGTACTGGAAAGTGTATTTAGAAAGAATTTTTAAAATAAATATCTAAATTTTAAGTATTTCATTTACAATGATAAGATGTTATTAAATAACTTTATTTAATTAAAATTATTAATTTTATTTTTTTTAATTAAAAATTTTATAAAAGTAATTTATTTATTTGTTGTTTTAGTATTTAGTAAAAATAAATTTTAAGATTTATAGTTTAATAGTATTGTAAAAGAATTTTTTAAATTTAAAAAAGAATGAATTAGTACCTTTTGTATCAGGGTTAATTAAAATTTTTAATTTATTTTTAAATTCTCAAAATATATAGAGTTAATTTTATTATTAATTTATTGTTTTATAAATATTTAAAAAATAATTTTAGTTTTGAAATTTAATTCGTTATATAATATTTAGTTATTTAAGAATTAAATTTAATTTAGAATTTTAAAAGTTTTATTTATAATTATGAATAAATATTATTTTAAATTTAAATTATTTTAGGGATAAGCTTGAAATTTTTATATAATAATATGATTATTAAATAATTTTTAGGAATAGAAATTTTTATATAAGTTTGTAAAAATTTATTATTTAGTTTTATTTAATTTATTATAGATGTATTTATTTTTATTATTAAATTTTATAAATTAATATTTTATTTATAGTAATAATGATTAAATTAGTATAATAATTTATTTATGAATTATGAATTCGGCAAAAATTATTTTCATCTGTTTAACAAAAACATAGTATTAAGATTTATTTAATATAGAATCTGCTCAATGATTAATTAAATAGCTGCAGTATTTTGACTGTGCAAAGGTAGCATAATAATTAGTCTTTTAATTGAGGACTGGAATGAAAGATTTGATGAGAAATAAACTTTATTATTTATAAAATTAAAATTTTATTTTTAAGTAAAAAAGCTTAAATATTTTAAAGGGACGATAAGACCCTATAAAACTTTATAATTATTTTATTAAAGTATTTGGTTAATAAAAATTTTAATATTTTTAATTATTTTATTGGGGTGATAAAAAAAATTATTTAACTTTTTTTAAAAATTTACATAAATTAATGATATATTTTGAATTAAAAATTTTAATTAAATGAAAAAGTTACTTTAGGGATAACAGCGTAATTAATTTTTTAAGTTCAAATTTAAAAATTAGTTTGCGACCTCGATGTTGAATTAAGATTAATCTTAGGTGCAAAATTTTAAGTTTTAGGTCTGTTCGACCTTTAAATTCTTACATGATTTGAGTTCAAACCGGTGTAAGCCAGGTTGGTTTCTATCTTTTAAAATTATATTTATTTTAGTACGAAAGGATTAAATAATTAGATAATATTTTATAGTAAATGAATAAAATTAATTTTATACTATTTTGGCAGATAATTGTGTTAAATTTAGAATTTAATTATATAATTTTAATTATAAATAGTAATTTATTATATATTAATTATATTAATTAATTTTTTAATATTATTTTTAATAGTATTTATAAGAGTAGCTTTTTTTACTTTATTAGAGCGTAAAATTTTAGGATATATTCAATTACGTAAAGGGCCTAATAAATTTTTAATTAAAGGAATTTTTCAACCTATAGGAGATGGATTAAAATTATTTTTTAAAGAAGTTAATTATCCTAATAATTTAAATTTTTTTATATTTTTAATTTCTCCTATTTTAGGTTTATTTATTTCAATTATTTTTTGATTTATTTATCCTTTTTTTAGTAATAATTATATTATGAGATTTGGTTTAATTTTTATATTTTGTTGTTCTAGATTAATAGTTTATGTTTTTTTAATAATTAGTTGATCTTCTAATTCTAATTATTCAGTTTTAGGGATAATTCGATTTATTTCTCAAATGATTTCCTATGAAGTAAGAATAATACTTATTATTATAAATTTATTATTTATAATTAACAGATTTAATTTAAATGATTTTTATATTTATCAAGTTAATATTAAATTTTTTTTTTTTCTTTTTTTTTTATTTATTATTTTATTAGTGAGTTTTTTGGCAGAAATAAATCGATCTCCTTTTGATTTTTCTGAAGGAGAATCTGAATTAGTTTCTGGTTTTAATATTGAGTTTAGAAGAATATCTTTTATTTTTATTTTTATATCTGAATATATAAGAATTATATTTATAGGAATATTATTATTTGAAATATTTTTTGGATTATTAATAAATAAATTTTATTTAAATATAATAATTTTATTATTTATATTTTTAGTTATTTGATTACGAGGATTTTTACCTCGATTTCGTTATGATAAATTAATATATTTAATTTGAAAGTTAATTTTACCATTAGCTTTATTTATATTTATATTTAATTATTCTTTAAAGTTATTTAATTTATATCATTAATTTAAGCTAAGTTAATAGAATTTTATTCTAAGATTTATTTTCAAAATAAAAATTTTTATTTAAATTAATTAACTTAAAATAAAGTAATTAAATATTAAATTATTTTATCTCATAATTTAGATATATAAAAATTTAAAATAAAATATGAAAAATAAATTAAAGTAAAGATTTGGCCTATTTTAATAAAAGGATATTCAACTGGTTGTATTCCGATTCAAGTTAAAATAATAAATGTTATAATAAAAAGTCAAAATAAAATTTTGTTAATAGGATAAAATTTAATTGTTAAAAATTTTTTATTATTTAATAATGGTATAATTAATAAAATTAAAATTGACATTAATAAAGCTAAAACTCCTCCTAATTTATTAGGAATTGCTCGTAAAATTGAATAGGAAAATAAAAAATATCATTCTGGTTGAATATGATTAGGAGTAATTATTGGATTTGCTATAATAAAATTGTTATGATCATTTAGTAAATATGGAAAAATTAAAGCTAAAATTATAAATATTCATATAAAAATGATTAGTCCAATTAAATCTTTAATAATAAAGTAGGGTGAGAATGTAATTTTATCAAAATTTCTATTAATTCCTAAGGGATTATTTGATCCTGTTAAATGTAAAAAAAAAAGATGAATGAATGTAAATATAATAATAATAAATGGTAAAATAAAATGAATTGAGAAGAATCGTGTTAAAGTGGCATTATTAATTGAAAATCCTCCTCAAATTCAAATAACAATAGAGTTTCCTAAATAAGGAATTGCAGATAGAAGATTTGTAATTACAGTAGCTCCTCAAAAGGATATTTGTCCTCAAGGTAATACATATCCTACAAATGCTGTTATTATAGTAATTAGTAATAGAATAACTCCAATAATTCAAGTTATTTTAAAATTAAAGGAATTTATGTAAATTCCTCGTCTAATATGAATATAAATTATAATAAAAAATATAGAAGCTCCATTAGCATGGAAAGATCGAATTAATCATCCAAAATTAATATTTCGATGTATATTAATAATTCTTTGAAAAGCTAAATTTATATCAGTTTTATAATGAAATGCTAAAAAAAGTCCTGTTAAAATTTGATTAATTAAGCAAATTATTAATAATGAACCAAAATTTCATATGAATCTAATTCTAGTTGGTGTAGGTAAATTAATTATAGGCATTAATAATTTTAAAAGATTTTTTTTCATTAAAATTTTTGTCGAATAGGACCTTTATTTAATTTTAATATTCAAATAATTAAAATTAATATGATAAATAAAATTATTAAAATAAAATATATTATTAAGTTATTAGGGGTATTAAATATATTTATTATGAAGAAATTATCTTCAAATAAATAATTATTATTAAATTTAAAATTTTCTATTAATAGTAATAATTTAAATCAGTAAAATATTATAATTATTAAAATTATTTTTATAATTTTATTTATATAATTTTTATTAATATTAATTTCATTAAAAGCAATTCTTGAAATATATAGAAAAATAATTATTAATCCTCCAATATATAAAATAAAAATTATAAATGAAATTCATGATGTTTTATTAATTAAATTAATTATTAAAGTTAATAAGATAGTTTGAATTAAAATTATTAAATTAGATTTTAAAGGTGATTTTAAGGTAATAATAATGATTGATAAAATAAAATTTATTAATAGAATTATTTTAATTAATATTCAGTATATATTTTAATTAAAATATTAATTTTGGATATTAATGATAATATATTTTATATTTATACTGATTTATTTTAAATAACTTTATAATTTTGATTTACAATATCAATGTTTTTTTTTAAACTATTAAAATGATAGGATTATTTATATTAGTTTTATTATTTATAATATTTTCAAGAGTTTTATTTTATATTTTTAATTTTAATCATTTATTAATAATATTATTAGGATTAGAATATATATTATTAATTTTATCTTTAATATTTTTAATAAATTTTATAATTTTTATAAAACAATATATTTTATTATTAATTTTTTTAATTTTTTGTATTAGAGAAAGAGTTTTAGGATTAACTATTTTAATTATAATAGTTCGTATATATGGTAATGATTATTTAAAATCATTAATAATTTTACAATGTTAATAATTTTTATATTAATTTTTTTTAGTATGATTTTTATTAGCTTAAAAGTTAAAAGATGGTGGATTACTCAGAATTTTTTTTTTTTTTTTTTTTTTTTTATATATTTTAAGATTCCTATGTCAAGTTATTTTTTTAATATTAGTTATATATTTGGAATAGATATATTTTCTTATTTAATATTTATGTTAGGGAGATGAATTATTAGATTAGTTTATTTAGCGAGTGTTAGAGTTAAACTTAATTATTATAAATATTTTAATATTTTAATATTTATTTTTATTTTTATTTTTTATTTTTGTTTTTTTAGTAGTAATTTTATTTTATATTATATTTTTTATGAAATTAATTTAATTCCAATTATTATTTTAATTTATGGTTGAGGTTATCAATATGAGCGTTTTAAAGCTGGATTTTATTTAATTATTTATATAATTTTTTTTTCTTTACCTTTTTTTTCTTGTTTGTTATATTTGAATAAGTTTAATTTTATTTTTATATATTATTATGATTATTTTAATAAATTTAACTTTTTCTTTTTTTTTTTTTTAATAATAATTTTTTTAGTGAAAATACCTTTATTTATATTTCATATTTGATTACCTAAAGCTCATGTAGAAGCTCCTATTTCTGGTTCAATAATTTTAGCTGGTATTATATTGAAATTAGGAGGTTTTGGTATTTATCATATTTTAATATTAATTTTTAAAATTAGCTTATACATTAATTTTTATTTGATTTCTTTAAGTTTATTAGGTATATTAATTTTAAGTTTAGTTTGTTTTTTTCAAAGAGATTTAAAAATTTTAATTGCTTATTCTTCAGTAGTTCATATAGGTTTAGTAATTATTGGTTTATTAACTTTTAATAATTGAGGTTTTTGTGGTTCCTTAATTTTAATGTTTGGTCATGGATTATGTTCTTCTGGTTTATTTTGTTTAAGTAATATTTGTTATATACGTTTTAAAAGTCGAAGAATTTTTTTAAATAAAGGATTAATTAATATTTATCCTTTTTTGTCTTTTTGATGATTTTTAATGTGTTCTTCTAATATATCTTTTCCTCCTTCTTTAAATTTATTTGGAGAGTTAATATTATTAATTAGTTTAATAATTTGATTAGATTTTTTATATTTTTACTATTTAATTTTAATAATTTTAATATTTTTATATAGTTTATATTTGTATTTATATACTCAATATGGTAAATTATTTTTTAATATAAATTATTTAGTATTTATTAATTTAAGTGAATATATATTATTATTTTTACATTGATTACCTTTAAATTTAATTTTTTTATTAATAGAATTATTTATATATTTAAATAGTTTAATTAAAATATTAATTTGTGGAATTAAAGATTATTATTTATATTTAAATAATTAAATTTAATTTTTTTTTTTTTTTTTTTTTTTTTTATTTTGTTTTATTTTTAATTTTTTTTTGTATTGGATTGTATTTTATTTATTTTGATAAATTTTATTTTATTGAATATTTATTTTTTTTTTTAAATTCTTGTATTATTATATATGTGATTTTAATTGATTGAATATGTTTAATATTTATTTCTTTTGTTTTTTTGATTTCTTCAATAATTTTATTATATAGAATAGAATATATAAATTTTGATTTTAATAAGAATCGATTTTTAATATTAATGAATTTATTTATTATATTTATATTTTTATTAATTATTAGTCCTAACATAATTAGAATTTTATTGGGTTGAGATGGTTTAGGTATAGTTTCTTTTTGTTTAGTAATTTATTATCAAAATAAAAAATCTTATAGTTCTGGTTTTGTAACTGTTTTTTTAAATCGAATTGGTGATTTATTTATTATTATTTCTTTAATTTGAATATTAAATTTTGGTTCTTGAAATTTTATTTTTTTGGATTATTATAAAAATTTGGATTATTTATTTTATATTGGTTTAATAATTATGTTTGCAAGATTAACTAAAAGAGCTCAAATTCCTTTTTCTTCTTGATTGCCTTTAGCAATAGCGGCTCCAACACCAGTTTCTTCTTTAGTTCATTCATCTACTTTAGTAACAGCAGGAATTTATTTAATAATTCGTTTTAATGAAATTTTTTTAGAATTTTTTTTTTTTAATTATTTGTTAGTAATTTCTTGTTTAACTATATTTATATCTGGATTAAATGCTATTTTTGAATTTGATTTGAAGAAAATTATTGCATTTTCTACTTTGAGACAAATAAGATTTATATTTATAATTTTATGTATAGGAAAAATTGAAATATGTTTTTTTTATTTATTAATACATGCTTTATTTAAATCAATAATATTTTTAAGTGCTGGGATTTTAATTTTAAATATAAATAATAATCAAGATATTCGTAAGATAGGTGGATTAATTAATTATTTACCTTTTTGTAGCTTAATTTTTATTTTTACTTTAATAGCTTTGTGTGGATTTCCTTTTTTTTGTAGTTTTTATTCTAAAGATTTAATTTTTGAATTTTTTTTAATATCTAATTTGAATTTAGTTTTTTTTTTTTTTTTTTTAATTTCTTTTTTTTTTACTTTTTTTTATACTGTTCGTGTTATTTATTATTTATTATTAATAAATTTTTCTATATTGAATTATTTAATAATTATTAGGTTTGAAAGTAATATTTTAATTTTAAGAATATTATTTATTAGATTTGTAATGTTATTTTTTGGATCTTTTTTTATATGATTAATATTTTATAAATTTGATTTGATTTTATTAGAAGTTAAGTTTAGGATTTTGAGTATTTTAATTTTAAGATTAGGGATTTGATTTTTTTTTGAATTAAATAATTTTTTATTTTCTTTAAAGTATATATTTTCTTTTTTTTATATTTTTTTTTTTGGTTTAATATGAAATTTGTTATTTATTAGGATTAATTTTTTTTTAAATAATTTTCTTTTTTTTGGTTTTTTTTGTCAAAAAGTGGCAGAAATTGGTTGGTGTGAGTATAATCTGAATAGAGGTATTTTTTCTTTTTTTAAAAGTCTGATGATTTTCAATCAAAAAATTTTTTTAAATAGTTATAAGGTATATACCTTACTATTTTTTTTATGATTTTTAATTATTTTTATATTTAATATTTAATTTGAATAGCTTAATTTTAGAGTATTATATTGAAGATATAAAGGTAATATAAATTTATTTTTAAATAAAATATTTATAATTTTTTATTTTTAATTGATTTTATATTGAAAATATAATGTTTTTTTTAAACTAATAAATATTATATATATATATGTATATATATATATATTATTTAAAGATTAAACAATTTATGCTTTAAAAGATAGTTAGCAGCTTCTTTTTTAAAAATCTTTTTAATTGGAATTTTTTTCAATATTATTATTAACAGTAATAAACCTCTTTTCTTTGGTTTCAATTAAAAATAAGGATATTTTATTTATCTATTTATTAAGTCGAAATTAATATGTAATTTTTACTTCTTATTTAAATTTGTTTAAGATAAATTTTTTTTATAATTTTTAATAGCAAATTAAATGTTATTTATTTTAACTATTATCCTTTATAATTTTCAATTTAAAGATCCAAATTTTCATTCATAAAATAAAGTAATAATTATAAATATGAAAAATGTTAGAAATAATATATTAAAATTAATTATGTTAGAAATTTTAAAGTTAAGAATTATTGGTATAATAATTGATAATTCAATATCAAAAATTAAGAAAATAATTGCGATTAAGTAAAAATTTAATGAGAATGGAATTCGTGATTTGTTAAATGGGTCAAAACCACATTCAAAAGGAGATGATTTATTATAATTAAATTTTATTTTTATATTAATTAATATTATTATTGTGAATAGTATTAATATGATTGTAATAATAATTCTTATAATTAATAGATTAATTAAAATTATTTTATTTAATAATTTAAACTTTTTGATTGGAAATCAATTATACTTTTTATATTAATAAAATTTAATTATTTCATCAATAAAAAGTTATATATAAAAATAATCAAATAATATCAATAAAATGTCAATATCAAGCAGATAGTTCAAATCCAATATGATGAATATGTGAAAAGTGTGATTTAATTATTCGTATTAAATTAATTATTAAGAAAATTGTTCCAATTATTACGTGAAGTCCATGAAATCCTGTTGCTATATAAAATGATGAACCAAAAATTGAATCTGAAAATGTAAAATTTGCTTGTTTATATTCTAATATTTGAAGTAGTAAAAAATATAAACTTAAAATAATTGTTAAATTTATAAATTTAATAGATTTATTTTTTAAATTACTTAATATATAGTAATGTGTGAGAGTAATTGTAAAACTAGATGTTAAAAGAATTACTGTATTTAATAGAGGAATTAATAGAGGGTTAAAGAAATTAATATTTTTAGGAGGTCAATTTAATCCTAATTCAATTGAAGGAGCTAAAGAATTATGTAGAAAGTTTCAAAAAAATGAAATAAATAAAAATATTTCGGAAATAATAAATAAAATTATTCTTAATTTAATTAAATTTATAATATAAAAATTATGATTTCCTTGGAAAGTTCTTTCTCGAATAATATCTCGTCATCATAAAGTTGCAATTATAATTATTAGTATTAAATTTATTATTCTAGTAAAATTAAATTTAAAATTTAAAATTATAATGTTTGAAATTATTAAATTAAATGTATTTATGGCTATTAAAATTGGTCAAGGGCTAATATTTAAAATAAAATAAGGTTGATTTATTTTTATCATTATTCTCTAGAATAAAGTGATGTTAGAATTGAAAATACATATCTTTGAATTAATGCAACACATATTTCAAATATTATTATAAATATTTGAATTATAATAATAATAAATATAAATGAATTAAAATTTAGTAAGGTTATTAATAAGTGTCCTGCAATTAAATTAGCAGTTAATCGGATTGATAAAGATAAAGGTCGAATTATAATTCTTATTGTTTCAATTAAAGTTATAAAAGGGGCTAAATAAATAGGTGTATTAAGTGGAATTAGATGTGAAATTATATTTTTAGTATTATTAAAAGTAGAAAAAATAATATAGAATAGTCAGAATGGTAATGCTATTGTTATTGAAAAAATTATATGGCTTGATGATGAGAAAATATATGGGAATAATCTAATAAAGTTATTTAATAAAATAAAAATAAATAAGCAAATAAATATAAATGATGGTGATTTAATTTTTTTTGATTTATATAATATTATTATTTCTTTATTTAATATATTTAGTATAATTGTGAAAATTATATTAATTCGATTAGGCATAATTCATAAAAAATTAGGTATTAAAATAATAATTATTAAAGATCTTATTCAATTTAATTTTATATTTATAATTGTAGTTGATGGGTCAAAAATATTAAATAAATTTATTATAATTTTTAATATTTTGTTTATTAATTATTTTATATTTATTAACTTTTATGAAATAAAAATAAGTAATGGTTAAAATTATAAAGAATATAGTTATAAAAAATATAAATAGTATAAATCAATTTATTGGTGCTATTTGTGGAATTAAAAAATATTTATTAATAATTTTAATTTGACAAATTAATGTTATGTATTTTAACTAATTTTTTTCATTAGAAGTAATTGCTAATTTACTATTAATTGATTTAAGAGATCATTACTTGCTTTCAGTCATCTAATGTAAATTTAAAAGTTTTTAATTCAATAAATAAATTTATTTAGATTAATTGATTCAATTTGAATTGGTATAAATCTATGATTAATACCACAAATTTCTGAACATTGTCCGAAGAATAATCCTGGTCGATTAAGGAATAGATTGATTTGATTTATTCGTCCTGGAATTGCATCTATTTTGATTGCTAAACTTGGGATTGTTCATGAATGGATAACATCATCAGAAGAAATTAGTAATCGAATATTTATTTTAAATGGTAAAATTGTTTTATTATCTACTTCAATTAATCGGAAGTTTTCTTTATTTAAATTATTAATTATGTAAGATTCAAATTCAATATTTGAAAAATCTGAATATTCATATGATCAAAATCATTGATGACCAAAAATTTTAATAGTTATAATAGGAGATTTGATTTCATCTATTAGATATAGTAAATGTAATGAAGGTAATGCAATAAAAATTAAAATAATAGGAGGAAAAATAGTTCAAATAAATTCAATTAATTGATTTTCTAAAATTTTAATATTGATAAATTTATTTTTAATAATAAAAATTATTATATAAGAAATTATGAATATAATTATTAAAATAATAAAAATAGTATGGTCATGAAAAAAGATTAATTGTTCTATTAAAGGGGAATTTCTATTTTGAAAATTTAGTTTTATTCAAGATATGATTTCTAAAAAAAGATTAATCTTTATAGATGAATTTTAAGTTCATTACATTATTTCTGTCATATTAGAAATTAATAATTAAAGGTAATTCATAATATGAATGTTCTAGAGGAGGTAAATTGTGGATTCATTCAATAGAATTATTAAGATTTAATTTAAAAATTGTTATTTTTTTTAAAAATATTCTATTTCAAATACAATAAATTAGAATGATGATTCTTAAGGTCGAGATAATAGATCCAATAGATGAAATTATATTTCATAATAAAAAGTTATTTGGATAATCTGAATATCGTCGAGGTATTCCATTTAAACCTAAAAAATGTTGAGGAAAAAAAGTTAAATTAACTCCAATAAATATTAAAATAAATTGAATTTTTAAAATAAAATTATTTATTGAGAATCCTGTAAAGATAGGAAATCAATGAATAAATCTTGCAATAATAGCAAATACAATTCCTATTGATAAAACATAATGAAAATGTGCAACTACATAATATGTATCATGTAAAATAATGTCAATTGAGGAATTAGCTAAAATTACTCCTGTTAATCCTCCAATAGTAAATAAGAAAATAAATCCTAATGCTCATATTGTTGAGGGGGAGAAATTGATTTTTGATCCATAGATAGTTGCTAATCATCTGAAAATTTTAATTCCAGTAGGAATAGCAATAATTATTGTAGCGGAAGTAAAATAAGCTCGAGTATCAACATCTATTCCAATTGTAAATATATGGTGTGCTCATACAATAAATCCTAGTAATCCAATTGTTAATATTGCATAAATTATTCTAATATTTCCAAATGTTTCATTTTTATTTCTTTCTTGACTAATAATATGTGAAATTAAACCGAATCCTGGTAAAATTAAGATATAAACTTCAGGATGACCAAAAAATCAAAATAAATGTTGATACAAAATAGGATCTCCTCCTCCAGCTGGATCAAAAAAAGATGTATTTAAATTTCGATCAGTTAATAATATTGTAATAGCTCCAGCTAATACTGGTAATGATAAGATTAAAAGGATAGCTGTAATTAAAATGGATCAAGGAAATAAAGGAATTTGATTAATTTTTATATTATTTGGTATTATATTTAAAATAGTGCAAATAAAATTGATTGCTCCTAAAATTGATGAAATACCTGCTAAATGTAGGGAAAAGATAGTTAGATCTACAGAAATATTATTATGTGCAATATTATTTGATAAAGGGGGATAAATTGTTCATCCTGTCCCTGTTCCGTTATTAATTAAAAATCTTGAAATTATTATTATTAATGATGGTGGAAGTAATCAAAATCTAATATTATTTAATCGTGGAAAGGATATATCTGGACATCCTATTATTATAGGAATTAATCAGTTTCCGAAGCCTCCAATTACAATAGGTATAGTTATAAAAAAAATTATAATAAAAGCATGAATAGTAACAATTACATTATATAATTGATTATTATAAATAATGGAATTAATTTGTCTTAATTCTAAACGAATTAACATTCTTAAAGAAGATCCAATTATTCCTGATCATATTCCAAAAATAAAATATAAAGTTCCAATGTCTTTATGATTAGTTGAGAAAATTCATTTTAT